TGTATATAGAATCCAAATTTTGTACCTTCTATACTCACTTAGATATATACTTAGATTTATACTAATTAAACTTTGAATTATAATATATTATTAATTATAATTATTCTAATTACTTAATAAGATAAGATATCTTTATAAATAATAACAGGTACAAATAGTAAATTGAGGTATCCTTTATATGACAACTTTCGACTTTCCCTCTGTTTTGGTGCCTTTAGTAGGCTTAGTATTTCCGGCAATGGCAATGGCTTCTTTATTTCTTCATGTTCAAAAAAACAAGACTGTTTAGATCTGATGGGCCCAACTCTCATCCATTTTTTTTTTTCAAAACTAAGACTTGTATTATAACGCAGATACCTATTTATTGTAAGAAGGTATAACATGCGGCGCTTCCGTCTAAAGGGGCTCTTTGACCTGTAGAAAGATGATATGGGGGTAAAGGAATTCTATATATTTGAAAAAATATCAGGATCGCCGGATGGCTGAACTGTAAAATCGGTACATCTATATATATATATATATCGATGGGATCATACGAAGGGTATGTTTTTATTTTAGATCTAACCAACTTGATAAAATACTCTTAAAGGTTTACATCAAACTAAGTACTAGTTGATGAGAGTTACTTCGGAAACAAAAAGAGTAAAGTCTAGGGTATTCTCTCAATTCCAATAAAACGAAACCAGATCAAGTATGAGTTGTCGATCAGAACATATATGGATACAACCTATAACGGGGTCGCGAAAAACAAGTAATTTATGCTGGGCCATTATCCTTTTTTTAGGTTCATTAGGATTCTTATTGGTTGGAACTTCCAGTTATCTTGGGAGAAACTTGATATCTTTATTTCCGTCTCAGCAAATCCTTTTTTTTCCACAAGGGATTGTGATGTCTTTCTATGGGATCGCGGGTCTCTTTATTAGCTCCTATTTGTGGTGCACAATTTCGTGGAATGTAGGGGGTGGTTATGATCGATTCGATAGAAAAGAAGGAATGGTGTGTATTTTTCGTTGGGGATTCCCTGGAAAAAATCGTCGCATCTTCCTCCGATTCCTTATAAAGGATATTCAGTCCGTCAGAATAGAAGTTAAAGAGGGTATTTATGCTCGCCGTGTCCTTTATATGGATATCAGAGGCCAGGGGGCCATTCCCTTGACTCGTACGGATGAGAATGTTACTCCACGGGAAATCGAACAAAAAGCTGCCGAATTGGCCTATTTCTTGCGTGTACCGATTGAAGTATTTTGAGAAATGAGCTGAGAGAATGAATGCTTTCTCAGCAGGAAGGAAAAACTAAAGAATCCCCCTTTTCTATACCATAACTTAACTGAAGTTTCTTCATAACGCTCATTCTAGTCAAAGAAGACGTATACGTAACGTAAGAACCACAAAACAAAACTATTTTTGTGGTCTTTTATGTGTATGGAAATCTACACAACTTAATTCAATAACAAAAAAAAATAAGTAACAAATATAAAAAATGGATTCATCCTTTCTATTTTATATCAAAGCATTTCGAAAAACATAAATTTTTTTATTCCGGACTCTGAGTAGTCAGTGAAATTTTTTAAAAATAGAAGATATTTTTCTATAATGATAGAAAAGAATATTCATTACTTAAATAAAGCGGTTCTTTCAAGGCAGTCATCGATTCGTCGAAAGGGGGATACTTGCTTCAAATTTGACCAATTACTATATCTGGAAACAATATAATATTTTTTTGTTAATTCTTTTAATTCGAAGTGTATTCTTAATCTATTTCTGTAGTCTTTCTACATTCAAAGACTAACTCCGAAATAACAAATAAAAAACAGCGAATAGATTAATAAGTTCGATAGTTTGTAATAGAACTCATGCATGAGAGAAATATTGGATGGCGTAGAGTCAACTAATGAGGTCGGTTCATTAAAAATTCATAGACACGAAATGAAAAAATGTCAAAAAAGAAAGCATTCACCCCTCTTTTATATCTTGCATCTATAGTATTTTTGCCCTGGTGGATTTATCTCTCATTTAATAAAAGTCTGGAATCTTGGGTTACTTATTGGTGGAATACTAGGCAATCTGAAATTTTTTTGAATGATATTCAAGAAAAGAATATTCTAGAAAATTTCATAGAATTGGAGGAAATCCTTCTTTTGGAGGAAATGATCAAGGAATACTCGGAGACACATCTACAAAACCTTCGTATAGGAATCCACAAAGAAACGCTCCAATTAATCAAGATACACAACGAGGATCATATTCATACGATTTTGCACTTCTCGACAAATATAATATGTTTCATTATTCTAAGCGGTTATTCTATTTTGGGTAATGAAGAACTTGTTATTCTTAACTCTTGGGCTCAGGAATTCCTATATAACTTAAGTGACACAATAAAAGCTTTTTCGATTCTTTTATTAACAGATTTATGTATCGGATTCCATTCGCCCCACGGTTGGGAACTAATGATTGGCTTTGTCTACAAAGATTTTGGATTTGCTCATAATGATCAAAT